AACTGCTTCAAATACAGTATCAGGAAGTACAGCTTGTGGAACTTCAATATCCACAGGCTTATTAGCTAAATGGCAATTGGCACATACAATTCGCCCAGTTGCTTCTCGTGGATTTTCATAACCTTGCTGCGCAAAAATGGGATACGCATTTGAAATAGATGTTCGAGTTATTACATATATCATGATCGATACAGAAATAGATCGAGTCATCTGTTCCTTTACCCAAGAAAAAGTATTTCTATTTTGCATGATCCAATCATTGATCCCTGAATTTCTACAATAAATTAGATAGGTAACTAGTATAGTTCCCTATCCACGAGTCTGCCATTGTACTGAAATAATTCTACTGAAATAGGACGAATACCTTGAAGAGGTATAAGTATAAAGAATAAGTAAAATGGAAAATGCTTTCTTTATACGCGAATAAAAATTATGATTTGATTGATATCAGAAAATCAAATAAGTTCTTCATTCATTCATTGAATGATAAATGACTACAAGTGAAGGAGATACGCGATTTAAAAAACGGAAGATCCAATATTTCACAATTGTATCTAGAATAACTGGAAAAGTGGAAACAAGACTAGATATAATTTGATCGTTATGTGCCAATCCAAAATCATTGTAGATCGAACCAATCATTAGTTCCCAACCATGGGTAGAGTGAAATCCGATCCATAAATCAGTAACTAAAAGAATCGAAAAAGCTTTTATTGTGTCACTTAAGTTATAAAAGAATTCCTGAACCCAAGAATTAAGAATGACAAGTTCTTCATTACCTAGAAAAAAATAACCACTTAGAATAGCGAAAGAGATTATATTTGTCGACAAATGCAAAACGATATGGAGATGATATTCATTATGTGTTTTGACCAATTGTACCGTTTCTTTGTGTATTCCTATACGAAGTTTTTGTATATGTGTCTCCGGGTATTCCTTTATAATTTCGTCCAACAAGAATAGTTCTTCTAATTCTAGAAATTTTTCTAGAACATTTTTTTCTTGAATATCATTCAAAAAAGTTTCAGATTTCCTAGTATTCCACCAATTAATAATCCAAGGTTCCAGACTTTTTTGAAATGAGAGAGAGACCCACCAGGGCAAAAATACTATAGATGCAAGATAGGGGAGGGAAGTCAATACTTTCTTTTTTTTCATTTTTTTATCTGTGAATTGTTAATGAACTGCTTCATTTGTCAACTCTATCTGATGTGATATTTCTCTAAAGCGCGAGCTCTACAATAAAATAAAATATCGAACCCACGCATCTATTCCCATTTTTGTAAGAATTTAGTCCTTAGGTCTAGAAGGAATATAGAAATAGAATAAGGGTCCCTTTTCGGATGAAAAAAAAAATAAATATATATAAGAAATATATATTTATATATAATATATATGTAGTAAGTAAATAGGATTTACAGATATCTCAATTGAACAAATTCGAACCTAATTTCATCTTTATTTGTTCCTTTCAATAAATACTCGAAAAACCTACTTGAAGTAACGAATATTATTCGGATTTCAAAACGAAAAATCCTCCAGTATCAATTCGATTAATTATTTCGAAATGTTGCACGGCACTGTATAATCAAAATGCAGAAATACGGTATCAATACAAAATCTCGAGCCTCAAAAAATGAATTCCGTATTACGAAATCCATATTAGATTCGAATATTTGATGAATTCATATTAGACTTTTTACTAGTATATACTTTTTACTAATATATCTAGTATATTAAAGTATAAAAGAGTTGAGGTGGACCCCATACGCATACAAAAGAGTTTTGGTATAGAAAAAAAATGTCTTCTTATTATAGTTTATTATAGTTGTTCCATATACGTTTTCCGACTTTTGTTTTATTCTATGCGATGCGGGTCGCTGCGCTAACGGAAAGAGGAAAATGAATCTAACATCTTTTTTGCTTGAATGAGCATTCTGAAGAAACTTCAATTGTATTTAAAAGGAAATTAGCAAGTTCCCTCCATTATGCGTAGAAAACATTCATTTTTCGGTTCATTTCAAAATACTTCAATTGGTACTCGCAAGAAATAGGCCAATTCCGCAGCTTTTTGTTCAATTTCTCGTGGAGTCAAATTCTCATCAGTACGAGTCAAGGGAATAGTTCCTTGGCCTCTGATTTCCATATAAAGAATACGACGAGGAAAAAGACCCTCTTTAACCTCCATTCTGATTGATTGGATATCTTTCATAAAGAAGCGAAGGAAGATGCGACGATTTATTCCGGGGAATCCCCAACGAAAAATACACATTATTCCTTCTTTTCTATCGAATCGGTCATAACCACTACCTACATTCCATGAAATTGTGCACCACAAATAGGAACTAATAAATAAACCCGCGATCCCATAGAAAGACATCACGATCCCTTGTGGAAAAAAAATGATTTGCTGAGATGGAAATCCGGGTATCAGATTCCTACCAAGATAACTGGAAGTTCCAACTACTAAGAATCCTAATGAACCTAAAAAAAGGATACAGGCCCAGCAAAAATTACTTGCTTTTCGAGACCCTCTTATAAGTTCTATCCATATATGTTCTGATCGCCAGTTCATACTATATTAGAATTAGATCCGGTTACATTCGATTGGAATTGAGAGAAAAACCAAAAAAATTTGACTTTTCTTGATGCCGAAGTAACTTTCATCAACTAGCACTATATCTGATATGAACCATTAGGAGGAATTGGTTAGATACATTGAGTAAAAATATGCACGGATCATTTTTAACCAGATATACCTGCATCCGCGTGCATTTATGCAGATATCACGTATCCACATGTATAATAGTTCTTTCATTTGTGTTCGGAAAAAGTCACATATCGTACCATATTAGACTAAAAAAATATCTGTATTATGATCCAGTGTTGAAATAAATTGAGAAAGTTTTGTCCCATCGGATCTAGACAATCTTATTTTTTTGGACATGAAGAAATAAAGAAGACATTGCAATCGCTGGAAATACTAGGCCCACTAAAGGGACAAAAATAGAGGGTAAGTTAAAATATGTCATAAAATGGGTACCTCGATTTCATTTTGCACCTATTATAAAGATATCTTATGATAAGTATATCTATTATAAATAATATTTAAGTAGTTAATAAGTGCAAGGAATGAGAACTAAATGAAGTGTATCTATTCATCTCATCTTTCCACACAAATATGTATGATAATCCACTTTTAATAAATTTGATTATTATTCTCCCATCCTTATATTCTTCTAATAACTAATACTAAACTAATAAAATAAGTAGTTTTTCTTAAGATTAAAGAATTTCTTATAAATTCGCGACTCTAACTAAACTAATTCAATCCAACAAAGAGGGATTCCTAGTAAAAATGTAAAAATGGTAATTTTTGGTAGACATAAAAATCCCTTCTATTCTATATTTTCTATTTCTTCTATATTTTTTGATTTTCTTTCAATATTTTTTTGCATTTTTATTCAAAGGAAAGAAACCGTGAAGCTGAAATAACTCACTCAGAACACCTTTTAAAAGATTACGCGGTACGATTAGGTCGAATAAGCCCTTATGGAATAAATACTCAGCCGCTTGTGAACCATCGGGTACTGTTTTATTCAATGTTTGTTCAATTACTCTTTTACCTGCAAAAGCAATGTAGGCATTAGGTTCAGCAATAATGACATCTCCCAACATACCAAAACTGGCAGTTACTCCACCAGTTGTAGGAGATGTAAGGATTGATACATATAATAACCTTTTATTTGATTGATAATTATATAAAGCAGAAGATATTTTAGCCATTTGCATCAAGCTCAAACTTCCTTCTTGCATACGTGCTCCTCCAGAAGCACACACAATAACAACAGGTAGAGATCGATTAGTAGCATACTCGATCAAACGGGTGATTTTCTCGCCTACTACGGATCCCATACTACCTCCCATGAACTGAAAATCCATAACCCCAATTGCTATGGGAATACCGTTTAGTTGACCTATGCCTGTTTGAACAGCTTCAGTTAAACCTGTCCTTCTTTGATAAGAATCGATACGATCTCTATAAGGTTCCTCCTCTGAATGAAATTCAATGGGGTCCGTGGAGACCATATCTTCATCCATAGGATCCCAAGTGCCCGGATCAATCAAAAGTTCGATTCTATCTGAACTACTCATTTTTAAATGATACCCACACTGTTCACAAATATTCATTTTTGACCTAAAAAATTTTTTATAATTTAATCCATAACAATTTTCGCACTGAACCCATAAATTTCTGTATTTTTTATTTATATCAAAATCATTAGATCTTCCTCTTATATTGAAGTCGCGGCTGTTACCACCAGTTCTTATGCTAGAATTCTTGCTTTGACTACCGCTTATGCCTTCAGTACAAATGAAACTAGAAATGTAACTGTCACCGTAATTATCGGTACCACCGAAAATGTAACTATGAATACTAACTTCAAAACGAAGATAACTATCAATGCAACTATTAATGTGATTATTCCAACTAGATTGAGTATCGTACATGTAATGATAATAGTAGTGATTGTTACTCTTATGCCTACTATTCAAATAACTGGAAAAAAAACTTTCTAGTTCACTCAGAAAAAGACTATGATTGTCAATCTCAAAAATTTGATTTTCAATATCAAAATATACAGAATAACTGTCACCATTACTATCCCTAACTAAAAAAGTGTTATCAGAGATCAAACTCCAACTATCCCTGATATCAAATAAATTATCAACATTACTGAAGCTATAACTACCACTATCACTCCAACTAGTAATGTTTTTCTCCGTATCATTTAGAGTGGGTTCTTCACTTCCACCGGTCTGTCCAATAGCATTAAGACTATCCATTGATTTACTTAGCCCACACTTATGTTCTAACTTTTCCTTAGACAACATCGAATTGAACCGCCATTTTTTCATAGAGTCTTCCTGCCCCTCCTTATTTGATGAAAATATAATGGATGAATAGTCATTCAATGAATAATCATTTTCCTATTTTA